AAAATATGATATCTCGGTCATATGATTGTAGCAACTGATTCATTCTTTTTGCATAAACAAAAGAAAAATTCATTTGATTCGAAGTTGTAAAGCGAAATAGAGAATGAAGGGTATGGATAAAGGGAAGGGTGAGAGAAAGAGATAAAAAGAATATCAATGATATATAATTCCAATATAAATCATATGTAAGGTCTATGAGTCATCTCATAAAAGGCAATGTAATAAAGCATCAATACTGATTCATCTATAATGAAATGAATCGGCGCATCGAAAAAAATCAAGAGCTTCGAGCCAATAAAGACTGAGAAGATTGACTCAAGAACAAATTTCATTATGAGCTCCATTGTAGAATTAAGACCTAACCATTAAGTAAGAAGCGATGGGAACGACGGAACCTGTGAATCCAAAAGATTCTATTGAAAACGAATTCTAATGACTCATTGATCGGGATGGCGAAATGAACCGGAGACCCATTCATCTATTCGTAAAAGTCATGAGCTAACCCTACAAATGAAATAGCGATTGAAAGAGTCAATATTCGCCCGCGAAAGCTTGATTTTTTTGAATTGCAAAATTTGAGTCAATCCACTAGGATAAGGGACAAAACAAAATAACGATTCATTCTAACATTATAATAAATAATATAAAAAAGGAATATTATCTATAAATAAAACAAATTTAGAATTAGAAATAGTTATTTCATATGTTTAGTTATCTATACAAACAAGATATACAAATGACTAATAGATTTGACCTAAATTAGGTCAAATACACGATTCTCCGTATTACTCATTAAATAATGTATATCTTAATTCAAGATATGTCTTAATTGAAATGAAAGGTTTGTGAATCCTTTATATTCTATTCGCGAGGAGCTGGATGAGAAGAAACTCTCACGTCCGGTTCTGTAGTAGAGATGGAATTCAGAACCAACCATCAACTATAACCCTAAAAGAACCAGATTCCGTAAACAACATAGAGGAAGAATGAAGGGAATATCTTATCGAGGGAATCATATTTGTTTCGGTAAATATGCTCTTCAGGCCATTGAACCTGCTTGGATCACATCGAGACAAATAGAAGCAGGTCGACGAGCAATGACACGAAATGCACGTCGTGGTGGAAAAATATGGGTACGTATATTTCCAGACAAACCAGTTACAGTAAGACCCGCAGAAACACGTATGGGTTCGGGGAAAGGATCCCCCGAATTTTGGGTAGCTGTTGTGAAACCGGGCCGCATACTTTATGAAATGGGTGGAGTAACAGAAAATATAGCCAGAAAAGCTATTTCAATAGCAGCGTCAAAAATGCCTATACGGGCTCAATTCATTATTTCGGGATAAAAATGGAGAATAGACTAAAAGGAAAAATAGACTAAAAGGAAATAGGTGAATAGCTGTCTTGGGGATTAAAAAAAAAGCAGGTGCGGGTTTCTTTTTTTGGACAAACAATATTTCTTTTTTTCTTCGCCCTTTGCCTTGAAAGAACAGATTCAAAAAAATGATATGATTCAACCTCAAACCTATTTGAATGTAGCGGATAACAGCGGGGCTCGAGAATTGATGTGTATTCGAATCATAGGAGCTAGCAATCGCCGATATGCTCATATTGGTGACGTTATTGTTGCTGTGATCAAAGAAGCAGTGCCAAAGATGCCCCTAGAAAAATCAGAAGTGGTCAGAGCTGTAATTGTACGTACTTGTAAAGAACTCAAACGTGACAACGGTATGATAATACGATATGATGACAATGCTGCAGTTCTCATTGATCAAGAAGGAAATCCAAAAGGAACTCGAGTTTTTGGTGCGATTGCCGGGGAGTTGAGACAGTTCAATTTTACTAAAATAGTTTCATTAGCTCCCGAGGTATTATAAAACGAGACCGTGATATGGTTATATTATTTGAAAGAAATAGATTATGAAATAGATTCAGATTCATTAGTAGATTGGGTCTCACGCATATACCTTTAATAATTCATATTCATCAAAAAAGTAAAAAAAAAAAACAAGAAAAACATGTTTATTATATCCAAATTTGGAGGCAAAAAAATTTCATTCATCATGGGTAGGGATACTATTGCTGACATAATAACCTCTATACGAAATGCTGATATGGATAGAAAAAGGGTGGTTCGAATAGCATCTACCAATATCACTGAAAATATTGTTAAAATACTTTTACGAGAGGGTTTTATCGAAAATGCGAGAAAACATCGAGAAAACAGCAAATCTTTTTTGGTTTTAACCCTACGACATAGAAGGAATAGGAAAAAGCCTTCTAGAACTTATAGAAAGATTTTAAATTTAAAACGGATCAGTCGACCCGGTCTACGAATCTATTCTAACTATCAACGAATTCCTAGAATTTTAGGCGGGATGGGGGTTGTAATTCTTTCTACTTCTCGAGGTATAATGACAGACCGAGAGGCTCGACTAGAAAGAATCGGCGGAGAAATTTTGTGTTATATATGGTAATCCTTCTAATATATGGTAATCCT